ACATTAAGGCATAGGTCGTCGATTCCGCGTTGGATAAAAGAGGGAAAATGTCCTTTTTTAGAATAAGTGGTTCAAATCATTTTATCGAGATGAGTGTTCTATATTGATAAAAGATTCATTTTTAAACCACCTCTATATTAACATAGTGGTAGAAAGAGTACTATGCTGCGCCTAGACTTCAAACGGTTTGCTTTAACCATCTTAACAGACCCTCATTATTGGTTGCTAGAGAATCGAAGTAGATTTGCCAATGAATCACGAAATGTTATGGTTCTTACATATAATTTATTAAGAAGTAATTCGCGAGATCATGCACCCCCCTTTCCCAGTTATAACGGAAAAAAGGGTACAGCTGATTGGATCCAGCCTATTCTTGAAATAAACAACTCACACACACTCCCTTTCCAAAAAAGATCAATACACCAATAACTACACTTAGATTTATTGGATTTGTTGCTAAAATATCGGTATTAAATCCGAAACTCCCGGCAGATGACCAGTGGCCCAAAGAAACGAAAGAATCGGTTACATTTTTCATATAATCTCCCCTTGACTAAAAAATCGATCAGAGTTCTTTTTCTATAACTTTGCCCTTTTTATTTATTATTTTTTTTTGAAATCGAGTCAAAAAATACTCGAGTTATGTTATAAAGTATGAACTACTCCTTAGTTGTTGCAACACCTCAAAAAAAGAGTTTCTCTTGACTACGGACGGGAAGGATGAAAGAGGGTCGGTATGCTAATGCCTCATCTGCAAATCAGCCCTTCCCATAGGTTATTTTCTCAACGAATAAGGAATTGTAGGAGGGAAGTCTTGATCTAATTTGAAAAAGCAAACGACAAGTCCAAGGCAATAAAATAGGAAAAATATGTATTTTTCTAAGATTAAACAAAAGGATTCGCAAATAAAAGTGCTAATGCTACAACCAATCCATAAATCGTTAAAGCTTCCATAAAAGCTAGACTAAGCAATAGAGTACCTCGTATTTTTCCCTCTGCCTCGGGCTGTCTCGCGATACCCTCTACGGCTTGACCCGCAGCAGTCCCTTGACCAATTCCAGGTCCAATAGAAGCAAGCCCTACGGCCAATCCAGCAGCAATAACGGAAGCAGCAGAAATCAGTGGATTCATGATAAGTCCCTCGTACCAACAAAAAGAAATGGTTAATGATACAATCAGCCAATGAATTATGACTTAATTATTCCATCGATACATCCAGTCGAAATAACTAAGAACTTCGAATTTAAGTAAGAATATTATTGAATAATCCGACCTACTTCGATATCTAGTTTTTCGTTTCTATCCCGCAGAGTTTTTGTGAATTCATAGCACTTTCGTTCTTCCATTTCGTGATTCCGAACTCTTATTTCAATTCTTTCATCTTTTCTTGATTTCATCTCTTTATTCAGCGAATTCACAGTCACAACGATATGAGAGAACTTCTATTTGAACCCACACACGGTAGTAGGGAAAATGAAATATATCTTTAGTTCATATATAACTAGTCAATATCTAATATCACATATACATGTCTTTCTTCCATAACGTAAACCATTAGATTCAATTGGGTTCGAGAACCCATTCGTTTTTTAGGAATCCCCCCTTTTCTGCTGTATTCGTATTTATTTATCATTAGTCCACCCGAATACATTCTAAATGGACTAATGAAATTGATTAGCGCGAATTATTGCATAGAAATTATTTGATTGATCTAAGTTCGTGCAATTTATTAAATTTTTTTTTTAGTCAATTGTTGAATAAAACCAACTGTAAAGTAGAATCCTTTCTACTGTTTTTTTATTTAATCACACGTTGTAAACATATATCTTAATTCAAATCAGAATTTAAATAAGAAGATTGGCTGACCGACCAATATAATAAATATATATAGAAGGCCAATATTCGTCGAAAAGGTAGCATGTTAAGTGGATGAAAGGATAATTTTAGGAAAAAGATCTCAAAGATCTCTTTCCTTTTTTTACAACTCCCTAATATCGTAATTTGAGATTTTTTGTTCCTATTGCTTTCTATCGTATATAGAGTCTTGTATATTTCTATTCCTTAAGTAAATCACCTTTAGCTGCACATACATTGCTTTGTACTAAGCTAAAAAAAGACTATTTCAATGATGGCCCTCCATAGATTCACCTATATAAGCCGCGGCTAAAGTTGCAAAAATAAGAGCTTGAATACCACTTGTAAATAATCCAAGGAACATGACAGGGATAGGAACTACTGAAGGTACTAAAGAAACAAGAACAACAACTACTAATTCATCCGCTAAGATATTTCCGAAAAGTCGAAAACTAAGTGATAAGGGCTTGGTGAAATCTTCTAAGATGTTAATGGGTAAAAGAACCGGGGTTGGTTGAATATATTTCCCGAAATAACTTAATCCCTTTTTGTTAAGACCTGCATAGAAATATGACACTGACGTGAGTAAAGCCAAAGCAACCGTAGTATTTATATCATTCGTAGGTGCGGCTAACTCTCCCTGAGG